TGACACGAGGATTTTCAGTCCTCTGCTCTACCGACTGAGCTATCCCGACTACTTTTCGCACATTATCCTACTATAGTGTAGGACCCATGTTTATGTCAATTAAAGGGACTAAAAAAGTATAAAAATCTTATTTAGTCCCTGAAATTTTTTGTATCTTAAAAAAAAAAATTTTGTGTAAAAATAATGGTATGGACTATGAATGATTCAATAATGGAGATTCTTTGTCCATAAAGGGGTTATTTTTATTGGGGATAGAGGGACTTGAACCCTCACGATTTCTAAAGTCGACGGATTTTCCTCTTACTATAAATTTCATTGCTGTCAGTATTGACATGTAGAACGGGACTCTCTCTTTATTCTCGCCTGGTTAATTATTTTTTTTAATGTTTGTTCAAATGATAAATCAGACTCCGTAGTGAATGAGTTTATCATTGAATATCCGATTCTTCCTTCAATTTGCTTGAATTGGTATGGATTCACAATCATAAATTTTTCATAGAATTTAATTAAGAATTGATATAATATCAATTCTAAATTCACAATTAAAATCGTGATTATGATTAATCATTTGATATATCAGTATGTATACGTACGTATTCTATTACGTATATAAGGTAATACCCTCCTTTCTGTAATTTTGTTTCTATAGAAAGATTCCTGTTACCAACGTAATCCAACCAACCCCATTCGTTAGAACAGCTCCCATTGAGTCTCTGCACCTATCCTTTTTTGATTATTTTGAGATTATTTTTCTATATAAATAGAAATAGAAAATCTTTTTTTTTAGAAATGCTTTTTCGAAATGAAATATAGAATTTCTATAAATCTAGAATTTTGATAATAAATATAAAATAAACCCTTGTTTTCCAAAAAGAAGGATTTGGCTCAGGATTGCCCATCTCTAATTCCAGGGTTTCTCTGAATTTGGAAGTTTTCACTTAGTAGGTTTCCATACCAAGGCTCAATACAATCAAGTCCGTAGCGTCTACCAATTTCGCCATATCCCCCTTTTTTTATTTGTTATTTGAGACCGGGATTTCATTCTGTTGTGATCCCACCCACCTGTTCTTTATATTTATCTGAAATCTGAAAACCGTTGAATTATTGAATTAATTAAATACTTATTTATTTATATGGTATATACATATATAGTATATATATATACTATATACTACCATTTTTCTCCCTGCTTTCTCTTTTTATCTTATCTCTATTGAATAACCCATATTTTTTTGTTTTGTTCCAATCAACAAAAATGATTCTATCATTGATGTACCCACAATTCAATATGGATAGATATATCCCACACGCAATCCAGATATCCTTTCTTTTTTTTTTCATTTTTCTAACTCGGTTTGTAATACTGGAACGATCGATACTAATTCTTTTTTTTTTTTTTTCGTGCTATTTTTTCACTTGACTTCCTGAATAAAAAAATCAGAGGAATGTTGCCTTATTACCAGAATTCCATTCCATTACATCTTTATTTTTATACTTTTTTAGAAAATAAATAAGAAATCTAATAAAAAATCGAAAATCAAATAAAAAAAAAATAGAAATCGAATATGATATAACTAAATTTCTATTGGATATTGATTGATGTTAATGATCTAATATATCATTAGATAATAGATGATTAGAATATAATGTATAATAAGAGTGTATAGTAAGAAAAAAGAAAATGATTAAGGAATCGTATCAAATTATGAATTTTGAATCCATAATTCTTTCTATATTCTATATATATATATATATATATATATATTCTTTCATTTTTAATCCATTTGAATCCATAATTCTTTCTATATATATATTCTTTCATTCTCCAATTCTATAAAAATGCAAAATTCTAAAAAATTCTATCTATAAAAAATTCTATCTATATATATAGATAGATATTATAGAATATATAGATATATCCATAATATATACATAATATAATAATAGGATAATATAATAATAGGATAATATATACATAATATAATAATAGGAATATATAATAAAATAAATAGATAATCAATATCTATATAATATCTAATAGAATATAAAATAATATCTAATAGAATATAAAATTAGTAAGAATATTAAATTAATGACTAACAATTAATAACTAACAAATAATAGCTAACTAAGATCCCTGTGGTTTATTAAGTTACTATGCACCATTTCCTTTTCTTTTATGCGAGCCCGCTTAGCTCAGGGGTTAGAGCATCGCATTTGTAATGCGATGGTCATCGGTTCGATTCCGATAGCTGGCTTTTTTCTCTATTTGTTTTTTGTTCAACTTTTCCATAATCTCTCAAAATATTGAAAAGGCTCTTCCCCCTCCTTCGCCTTACAACTAGGAAAAAAAGAACGGATTCGAGAAAAAATGGGATTTCTCAAAAATGGGATCCCCATAGAACAAATCATAAATGTAGTCTTAACTTACTATCCTATATATTTAACTTCGTATGCCATATGCTATATTATATATATATATAATCTGAATATTGATACAATTCTTTTAGTTCTACTTTGTAATATTTGCAGTACTTTCGTAGAGTTAGCTTTGCTTTACTTTATTTTTATTTAGTTCAGTCTTAATTTATGGATTTATTATTGAAATTGAAATTTCAATAAAAAATAAAGGAGTCTTTATGTCTCGTTACCGAGGACCTCGTTTCAAAAAAATACGCCGCCTGGGGGCTTTACCAGGACTAACTAGTAAAAGACCTAGATCTGGAAGTGATTTGAAAAACCAATTACGCTCTGGGAAAAGATCACAATATCGTATTCGTCTAGAAGAAAAACAGAAATTGCGCTTTCATTATGGTCTGACAGAGCGACAATTACTTAGATATGTGCATATCGCTGGAAAAGCAAAAGGGTCAACAGGACAGGTTTTACTACAACTACTTGAGATGCGTTTGGATAATATTCTTTTTCGATTGGGTATGGCTTCGACCATTCCTGGAGCCAGGCAATTAGTTAACCATAGACACATTTTAGTTAATGGTCGTATAGTAGATATACCAAGTTATCGTTGCAAACCCCGAGATATTATTACTACCAAAGATAAACAAAGATCAAAAACTCTGGTTCAAAATTATATTGCTTCATCTTCCCACGAGGAATTGCCAAAACATTTGACTGTTGACTCATCCCAATATAAAGGATTAGTAAATCAAATAATAGATAGTAAATGGGTAGGTTTGAAAATTAATGAGTTGTTAGTCGTAGAATATTATTCCCGTCAGACTTGATCCTAATGAAAGAAAAAAAAGTTTCGGACCATTTTTTTGTCCTGTTTTCATAGATCTAAGGGCCTTGATCCCTATTTTTCACGTATTACATATTACAAAAAATTACAAAAAAAGGATCGATCAGTAATAAGCAGTAATAAGATTTGCATTTTAAGCCTTTCCGATACGGGTATTTTAAGTACTACATAATTAGGAATAGATAATCTAATCTAATTACTATTGGAATAAGAATAATGGTATCCGTTATTTGATTTGATACCTTGTAGTCCGTAACGTTGACAAATTGGATGACGATATGGAAACGGAAAGAGAGGGATTCGAACCCTCGGTAAACAAAAGCCTACATAGCAGTTCCAGTGCTACACCTTCAACCACTCGGCCATCTTTCCGACATAATCTTATTATTGACCAGAAACCGAATGAATAGCGAGTCATTCGTATTATTGCGGTAAGGTACAGCCGATTCATATCTAATCGAAATAAAAAAAATCTTAAAAAAATATTCCTTTTTAGGCTCGAGGATTAACAAATTTTTGTAACAAAAAAAGGATATTCATTCATGTTTGTCAAGACGACGGACGATCCTTTATTATTCTGACATTTATACCGGATAAAACCAACGGCTTGGAGTAAATAAACTAAGGAAATCCGTATACTATACTATGATTTGATTTATTTAGACTATTATCCTATATAAGAATGCAAAATTCCTTTCTAATTTCAGATTTTGTAAGGTTAATTTCTCTCATGGGCTACCGTATCTATGGATCTATTAAAAATTAATGAATTGTGCTAGAGATTTTGCTATTTCGATTTATGTACGCATTATGTAAATAAAATAAATCATTACTGTAATGTAAAATGATTGTTTTTTTTCTTCCTTTTGAATCATAATTCAATCAAAATTCCTCGAATGAAATTATCAGAATGCGTAAGAAAATAAGGTCCTCGATTCTTTACTTTCGTTTAGACGAAATAGTAATACTTTAGCTCATCGGTATACTACTTAAATGAAATTGGGTTTTATCCAATTAAATAAAAATATTTATTATCTCTACCTCTTCAAGGAGGAACAATTAAAGTCCACATTTTTTTATAATTCGAATTAGTCTGTTTTTATGTTATTTCGTACTGTATAATTTCTTTGTTTGTGAGACCTTTTTCCCCCGGGAAAATGAGAAGAATTATAAAATGGATTGCTAATTATGCCTAGATCTCGGATAAATGGAAATTTTATTGATAAGACCTTTTCAATTGTAGCCAATATATTATTACGAATAATTCCGACAACTTCAGGAGAAAAAGAGGCATTTAGTTATTACAGAGATGGTGTGATTTGATTCTTTTTTTATTGTTTTTTTAGCCCTTACTTTAATCTTATCTTATGAGAAAGAAAATATAGAAAAGAAAAAATTATTTAAATAAAGCCACGCTTGTTGAAGGTGAAGTTTGGAGATAGAACAATTCCTTCTATCGTGTATCCTCGATTGATGCAGCCTCAGATGCTTCAATTGTCGATTTTAGTATTGAGCGAAAGGTTACACCTATAGGTTCTTGCGGGTCAATCCTACTTACTCCACTAGTACCAATAGGCGGCATAGGGGAAAAAGCACTACACTCGGGAATCAACAACATGAAAACTTTGTTATAAATTACCCCTTTTCCTCATCGGGGCTAACAAAAATGGTTGGGACAACAAACATCCATCTCGTTCATACCTTGGATACCCGTATAGCCATCGAAGATCGTTGAAGT